TGTACCCAAAACAAACGCGCTACCAAGCTGCGCTACATCCCTTTCAATTGGTCTACAATGTCATTGTAGAGAATCCCTGCTTTGTTTTCCATATCTTTATTTCCTCTATTGATATACACTACACAAATATCTTGTCATTTCTCCTTTTTGGTCTCATATAATAATATAATTATATTAAAAATTTTTAAAAATAGTAAAAGACTTCTAATATATTTCTATTATATAAAGTATGAAATAAAGTATGAAATAAATATGAGACCCCGTAAAAAAATTAATATTTTTCGAGAATTTCTGGCATAAAGGGGCGTATTTGTTTTTTTTTAAGATTAAGAAAAGTAATATCTATTTTGCACATTTCAAGTTGTACATTTCAACTTGAATTAGGGATTCCGCGTACAAATATAAGCGGTCGGTCATTAAGTACATATACACATCTGGGTATATGTGTAATACCATTATGTATTAGAAATAATAAAGAAAGAGGAGAATTTAAAATGCGAGATCTAAAAACATATCTCTCCGTGGCACCGGTAGTAAGTACTCTATGGTTCGGGTCTTTAGCAGGTTTATTGATAGAGATCAATCGTTTTTTTCCGGATGCGTTGATATTCCCCTTTTTTTCATTCTAGTTATTGATATGGGAGGGGGGGAAGAGGATTAGAGAGACAATCAAATATCTGTAACTAATCCCTTCCCTTTTTTTAGAATATACGTTAGAAAAACAAATAAAGGGATTCCTTCTCGGTGAAACCAGTAACTCAGACCGGGTTTAAATTAAATTAATAAAAAATATAGAGTGAAATGTGATGGTTGGGGCAATAATATCATCCAAGATACTTAAATGAAAATTAAATGCTGTACGGCAATTTTTAATTATAAATCTAGTAATATAGTTAGAAATCATTATATTACTTATTATTACTATATTCATTTATATTGATTTATTGCAACGAAATCTTTCTTTCATAATTAGATTTCGAGTTACCTGTTTCTTTTTTTTTTCGTTCCTTTCTTCTTCCTCGTTTCGGATCGGAAAATTTAAGAATTGAATGAATCAAAAATCAAAGGAGGCTCATGGCCAAGGGTAAAGATGTCCGAGTAACGGTGATTTTGGAATGTATCAGTTGTGTTCGAAATCGTGTTAATAAGGAATCAATGGGCATTTCTAGATATATTACTCAAAAGAATCGACATAATACGCCTAGTCGATTGGAATTGAGAAAATTCTGTCCCTGTTGTTTCAAACATACGATTCACGGGGAGATAAAGAAATAGATCGAACCGGCCGCTCGTGTGTCAGTCTTCCGTTACAAGGAAGATGAAAAATTACATATTAGATATATCTAATATCCATTGATTTAAATATAAACAAACCAAATCCTATTTCGATCGGATCAACCGTGATGGAGAATTAAGAAATAGGATTTTTAGGATAAGGAATAAACAAACCATGGATAAATCCAAGCGAATCTTTCTGAAATCCAAGCGATCTTTTCGTAGGCGTTTGCCTCCGATCCAATCGGGGGATCGAATTGATTATAGAAACATGAGTTTAATTAGTCGATTTATTAGCGAACAAGGAAAAATATTATCTAGACGGGTGAATCGATTGACCTTAAAACAACAACGATTAATTACTATTGCTATAAAACAAGCTCGTATTTTATCTCCGTTACCTTTTCTTAATAACGAGAAACAATTTGAAAGAAGCGAGTCAACCGCTAGAACTACTGGTCTTAGAACCAGAAAAAAATAGGCTGACTCTTGAATTGAATCAAAAAAAATTCCAATCCAAACTCAAATGCGGATTGACGCTTTTTTTTTTCGAAAAATAGGAAATCCAGATTGTATTGTCGTTCGAAAAAAAAAAATTGGGGAAGAAGAAGAAATATTTTTTATTGAACGTGTTTCTTCATTTTCATTTTGACGACTTTTTCATATTTTATTATACTAATTTCTACTCTACCTTCCCAGAGTTCATTTTCCGGGGAACTCCATTTAAACCATTACAACGGATTCCTTTCACTCTCTTTATTTTAGAATCTCATTGGAAATCATATAAAGACAACACCTATTTAATATAGCTATTTGTGCAAGTATTTTACGATTAAGAAGCAACTGTTTCTTGTACAGATTGTGTATTAATTTACTATAACTAAAGTATACTTTGTTGTCTCTAATTACTGCATTTATACGAGTGATCCACAAACGACGAAAATCTCTCTTTTGTCTACCCCTATCCCGATGAGCCGAAACCAAAGCTCTTATTTTCTGTTGAGTAATAGTCCGCGTAAGTCTTGAATGAGCCCCTCGAAAAGTTGATGCAAATAAACGAATTTTTGTTCTACGTCTTCGAGCTATATACCCTCGTTTAATTCTGGTCATTGAATAAATGAAACTTTGATGAATAACTAATTGATTTCCTTTCTTTCAGTTATTCCCTTCCCGTGTCCTAGTCTATTAATAACAAAACGGATTCTTCCAATGTATAAAATAAAAATTCCAATGGCTTTTGCTACTCTAACCTTCCCGACCACGATTTTTTTCTAGGCATTTCCCCTTGAAAATAAAAATTGTATTGATACTAGGTAAAACACATAGTAAATAAAAAAGTAAAGGTAATAAATATAAAGGGATTATAGTGGGTTCCATCGTTTCTATGGTTATTTCTTAAACGGCGAGGTCCTCTCTATACACCGGAGCCCTTCCCTCATTTAATCAATGTTATTGTTAACTTGTACAGTTCACACTCTTTGGCTCTACCCATAATTATCTAGTACTAGGTCTTTCACAACGAGATCTACTTATACAGTAACGGTATTTGATTATGAAGATTAGCTGAGTAGCTGACCCTGTTAGTCCGTTCTTGCAAAAATAAGGCCTAAATTTTTGACTTTTTAAAATAAGATTTCCCCTGCTTAATGAATACCATTTGATATCAATGGGGAATTCTTTCTCATCTTAAATTAAAAATGGAGCTGATTGGATTTGCACCAACGGGAACCATACATTTGATACCCCAATCGAAGGATAGATCTTTTTTTTTTTTAAGATATTGAATATTCAATGGAGTTCGTCCATTCTATCCTACTCACAGGTACGGATCGGTGATACTGGATCAATTGTTTTCTTTCTTTTGTCCTAGTCCATGGTCTGAACGAGTCGCACATACACCCTAGTACATGTTCCTCGTCGCTGAGGACATCCTCCAAGAGCGGGGGATTTCGTGACATTTCTGATTGGCTGTCTTGTGTTTCTAATAAGTTGTTTAATAGTTGGCATGTTGAATCATATATATAATGGGCTGGTTTAGATCGACCTTAACCGGATGCTTAGGAATTCTTTTTTTCTATATTTTGAATTTCGATATTAAAAAATTAGATTAATAAATAGAATATTAAATCTGGTAAGAAAAAAAAATCCCAAATCAGTAATTCGTGTGAAATCCTTGTTCTTTTTCTTTGTTATTCAGTCGCTACAAGATCAACAATTCCATGAGCTTGGGCTTCTGTTGCTGACATAAAAACATCTCTTTCCATGTCTTCGGATACAACCCATAAGGGTTTGCCTGTCCTTTGTGCATAAACCCTTGTGATGGTTTCGCGTAGCTTCAGCAGCTCTTCCGCTTCCAGGATAAATTCTCCCGTCTGTGCCTCATAAAAAGAACTAGCAGGTTGATGGATCATTACCCTGATGATATAATGATATAACATAAAAATGTTTCTTCTATCTCGCATGATGAAAGTGAAAGGTGAGGAGATAAAGAATAATAAAAAAAAGATATAATTGAACAACCGTACAGGCATCTTTTTCGCATTGCATACGGCTCTATAATGGAATTCACTTTTTTTACCTTACTTACATCGAAGAAATAAAAAAAAATTATAGGGTCTAGCAGACTCAGGTTAGTAAATGATCCAATAACCACCCTTCCTTTTGTAGTAGTTCAAAAATACTATAAAAATACTATGATGGTTCCGTTGCTTTATATATTTATTTCGTCTGTTATTTAGCAATCCCAAAGTTTCTTTTTTTTTTTTTTTATTTGAAAATAAAAAAATATTTTTTTTCTTTCATATTCTTTCATAACATAAATATTGTTAAGATTAAGAGCCCCTGGTGTGAAAATAAAAAAGTTTGTGACGCTGAAATAGGCCTCCCGATAGATTGGCTAAAATCGAAAATACCTTTTATCTCATACTACTCTTTCGATACATAATCTAAGGGTTTTAAAAAAATTTCTCATATCGAATTCGAAGTGCCATGCTATTATTACTTAATATTCATATTTCATATATTGTGAAGGCATAGTTTTCTTTTTTCTCTCAAATCAAATAAAAAACTCATTGGCGCCGAGCGTGAGGGAATGCTAGACGTTTGGTAATTTCCCCTCCGACAAGAATAAAAGATCCCATAGAAGCGGCTAATCCCATGCATACTGTCTGTATATCTGGTCGCACAAATTGCATAGTATCATAAATAGCTACTCCGGGTATTACCCATCCGCCAGGAGAGTTTATAAACAAATACAGATCTTTGGTATCATCCTCTATGCTGAGATATACCATAAGACCAATAAGTTGATTCGAGATCTCGCTATCAACCCCCTGGCCTAAAAAAAGTAATCTTTCTCGATAAAGTCGGTTGATTGGGATAAAAGAGTATCCCTTAGAAACCGTACATGCACCTTTTGATGCATACGGTTCAACAAAAATAATTAAAAAAAAGGAATCAATGTGTAGATTCTAGCTTTTTTTTCATAGCAGGTTTTTTTAACTTTAAAAAAGGGACTTTTCTTTCATTTTTCAAGAAAGATGCGTTTTGGCCTGTTTATCTAAAAAAAAATGACTAAACTTATCTGACTAACTTCTCATTGATGTATTGTTTCATCGAGATACAATCTAAATCGCGATGTAATTTTCTTGTTGCTGACTGGGCTTCTTCAATTTTTTTAGGTTTATGCTCTACTCCGAGTAAAGATCCGCCCGATTTGGATTTGCACATATAGGACAAATGCCCCAATACCACGTCCTTTTTCTACGACCCCCCCCCTTTTTTTTTTCAATTTATTTCACGTCTTTCAACAAATATTCAACGCATTCATCATATTACTCGATTGATTAATAGTTTGAGATCACTTCTATTTAGTATTTTTATTTATAAATATATAGAAATAACTAAAATATGCTATTAAGTCGTAATCCTAAATATATTTATTACCAATTGGTTTTCTTTCTAAACGGAGCCTGGATACTTCATTTGATTGGTCTAACCAAGCCAACCATAAATTATTCTAATTGATAATATTAATAAGTATCCCCTCCCTAAAAAATAGATTTAATTGCACTTCACGCTCCAAATTTTTGATAATTGAATCAATCTTTCTTGGGCGAAAGAGAGGATATCTCTATCGGGGAAGAGAACGGGGAAATACCATATGCCCAATATATCTGACAAGTCGCACTATACGTCAATCCACAATGCATCTTCCTCTCCAGGACTTCGAAAAGGTACTCTTGGAACACCAATAGGCATTAAATAAAAGAAAATTTAAGTACTATATCTCACTTTGATGTGAAAGCGTAACAGTGGGTTTAGTGGCCTAATATAATACTATTGATTTTATATCCTATTTTATTATCCTATTTTATCCCTAGATTGCCTAAGTTCATAAAAAAAGAAGACAAAATGAATAAAGGAAAATTCTTACAAATAAGTCCTTTGAATGATGAACAAATATATATACATTCACTCATATAAAATGGTACTAACCCCCTTACCATTGCGTATTGGTACTTATCGGGTGTAGAATAGATCTGCTTCTTTTTGTTCCTACGAACAAAAGAGTTTCGTTATTACTAAAAGTAATTATTACGAAAAGCATCAAACAAATATTAATCCTTTCCCCAAGAGAATCCCCTAAAAAAGGGGTCCATAGCATAGTTTTCTTCAATGCAATAAAGTTACATTGTGTCTATTTTTCGTTGATAAAGGGGTATTTCCATGGGTTTGCCTTGGTATCGTGTTCATACCGTCGTATTGAATGATCCCGGTCGTTTGATTTCTGTCCATATAATGCATACAGCTCTGGTTGCTGGTTGGGCCGGTTCGATGGCTCTATACGAATTAGCCGTTTTTGATCCCTCTGACCCTGTTCTTGATCCAATGTGGAGACAGGGTATGTTCGTTATACCCTTCATGACTCGTTTAGGAATAACGAATTCATGGGGCGGTTGGAGTATTACAGGGGGGACTGTAACGAATCCGGGTGTTTGGAGTTACGAAGGTGTGGCCGGGGCACATATTGTGTTTTCTGGCTTGTGTTTTTTGGCAGCTATCTGGCATTGGGTGTATTGGGATCTAGAAATATTTACTGATGAACGTACAGGAAAACCCTCTTTGGATTTGCCTAAGATCTTTGGCATTCATTTATTTCTCTCAGGAGTGGCTTGCTTTGGTTTTGGTGCATTTCATGTAACAGGATTGTATGGTCCTGGAATATGGGTGTCCGATCCTTATGGACTAACCGGAAGGGTACAAGCCGTAAATCCAGCGTGGGGTGTGGAGGGTTTTGATCCTTTTGTTCCGGGAGGAATAGCTTCTCATCATATTGCAGCAGGGACCTTAGGCATATTGGCAGGTCTATTCCATCTTAGTGTTCGTCCACCCCAACGTCTATACAAAGGATTACGTATGGGAAATATTGAAACCGTCCTTTCCAGTAGTATTGCCGCTGTCTTTTTTGCAGCTTTTGTAGTTGCTGGAACTATGTGGTATGGTTCAGCAACTACCCCGATTGAATTGTTTGGTCCCACGCGCTATCAATGGGATCAAGGATACTTCCAACAAGAAATATATCGACGAATTGGTGCTGGCTTAGCCGAAAATCAAAGTTTATCCGAAGCTTGGTCTAAAATTCCTGAAAAACTAGCTTTTTATGATTACATCGGCAATAATCCGGCAAAAGGTGGATTATTCAGAGCGGGCTCCATGGACAACGGGGATGGAATAGCCGTTGGGTGGTTAGGACATCCTATCTTTAGAGATAAAGAGGGGCGTGAACTTTTTGTACGTCGTATGCCGACGTTTTTTGAAACATTTCCTGTTGTTTTGGTCGACGGGGACGGAATTGTTAGAGCTGATGTTCCTTTTAGAAGGGCAGAATCAAAATATAGTGTCGAACAAGTAGGTGTAACTGTTGAGTTCTATGGCGGCGAACTGAACGGAGTCAGTTATAGCGATCCCGCTACTGTGAAAAAATATGCTAGACGTGCTCAATTGGGTGAAATTTTTGAATTAGATCGTGCTACTTTGAAATCCGATGGTGTTTTTCGTAGCAGTCCAAGGGGTTGGTTTACCTTTGGACATGCTTCGTTTGCTTTGCTCTTCTTTTTCGGACACATTTGGCATGGTGCTAGAACCCTGTTTAGAGACGTTTTTGCTGGTATTGATCCAGATTTAGATGCTCAAGTGGAATTTGGAACATTCCAAAAACTTGGAGATCCAACTACAAGAAGACAGGTAGTTTGATACAATATTGTTTTGTTACTTTTCGTTTTTAGTTTATTTGACTGACTATAGGGTTGGGGTACCGGATAAATCTTGATTTGACATTTGATTCGCTGCCTTTTCTTTGACTTTTGTTCTTTCTTTATCCGGGAGACGATCCCAAATAAACAGGTATGGAAGCTATAATTGTAAACCACGATCGAATCTATGGAAGCATTGGTTTATACATTCCTTTTAGTCTCAACTCTAGGAATAATTTTTTTCGCTATCTTTTTTCGCGAACCGCCTAAAGTTCCAACTAAAAAGTAAAAAGGTGAAATAATTTTTCATTATCTCAATTGAAAGTAATGATCCTCCCACTAGTGGGAGGATCATTACTTCAACTAGTCCCCGTGTTCCTCGAATGGATCTCTTAGTTGTTGAGAGGGTTGCCCAAACGCAGTATATAAGGCGTACCCAGTAAAACTTACAAGTAAACCAGATAAAAAGATGGCAACTAGGGTTGCTGTTTCCATTATTATAGAGTTTTAAGACATTATATAGTTTTAAGACCACAATGGATCTATGATAAGATCATTTATTTACAACGGAATGGTATACAAAGTCAACAGATCTTAATGAATATAAAATATTATGGCTACACAAACCGTTGAGGGTAGTTCTAGATCTGGCCGCCCAAAACGAACTAATGCCGGAAGTTTATTGAAACCATTGAATTCAGAATATGGTAAAGTAGCTCCTGGTTGGGGAACTACTCCTTTGATGGGTCTCGCAATGGCTCTATTTGCAGTATTTCTATCTATTATTTTGGAGATTTATAATTCTTCCATTTTATTGGATGGAATTTCAATGAATTAGATTCACAAGAACCATTAACTAGCTTTTTCAATACAAAGTGAAGCATTTAGTTTTCTGATTTTTATCCCATTCTATTTTGGTAGTTCGACCGTGGAATTTCTTTTTTTATGTATTTCCGGAATATGAGTGTGTGACTTGGTATAATGGATCCTATGGCTAGTACAGAGAATGGGTCTGTCATCTTGATAGAGATGGTTTTACTTCGTCGGATATTCATTTTAGTATCTGGAGCACGTACACGTAATATATAAAATAGATTACATAGATTACAAAGTATTAGAACTATGATTCATACTTAATAGTCAGACCTCGCGGCCGGACTCCAAAAAATTTTTCAAAGAGTTAGAAGTTATAAATAGAAAGATTTTTATTCTTTAAAACTTCCGTTTATGCTTATTTTGATCAAAGGACAAAGATTTCTTTGGGTTTTTAGTCATTATATCTAGTCATTGAATAAGTGATGATCCAACGGTTCTTACTCAGGGAATTTTGGGACTTAGTTTGAGGAGGTTTTATTGAATCATCGTGGTTCTAGTATGAATCTGAGGTTTTAATCGATTCATAGGGTATTAACAAGAGAATTCCTATCAATAATAATAATAAAAAAAACAGCAGTAAAGCCGCATTACACATAAATAACAACAAAGAAAATAGGTAAATAGAAGATTCAAGAGGCCTATAACGATCAATATAGAGACGAATGAGCCGACTTGATTTTTTGGCATTATAACCACAAGGAATAGTTTTCGGGTTTTTATTCTTTCATATCTTCAGAAAAAATAGAATTAAGAAATTAAAAACTTTCTATTCCACACATCCGTTAGAACTAGTAGTGGGGTGTTTCTGTTTGAGCCGTACGAGATGAAATTTTCATATACGGTTCTCGGGGGGGGTCTCCTCAGTTTACCTATCTCAATAAAATCTATGATTGGTTCGAAGAACGTCTTGAGATTCAGGCAATTGCAGATGATATAACTAGTAAATATGTTCCTCCTCACGTCAACATATTTTATTGTCTAGGAGGAATTACGCTTACTTGTTTTTTAGTACAAGTAGCTACGGGGTTTGCTATGACTTTTTATTATCGTCCGACCGTTACAGAGGCTTTTGCTTCTGTTCAATATATAATGACTGAAGTTAACTTTGGTTGGTTAATCCGATCAGTTCATCGATGGTCCGCAAGTATGATGGTCCTAATGATGATTCTGCACGTATTTCGTGTGTATCTCACCGGTGGTTTTAAAAAACCTCGTGAATTGACTTGGGTTACGGGCGTGGTTTTGGGTGTATTGACCGCATCTTTTGGTGTAACTGGTTATTCCTTACCTTGGGACCAAATTGGTTATTGGGCAGTAAAAATTGTAACGGGTGTGCCTGACGCTATTCCTGTAATAGGATCGCCCCTGGTAGAGTTATTACGCGGAAGTGCTAGTGTGGGACAATCCACTTTGACTCGTTTTTATAGTTTACACACTTTTGTATTACCTCTTCTTACTGCCGTATTTATGTTAATGCACTTCCCAATGATACGTAAACAAGGTATTTCGGGCCCTTTATAAGGAAGACTCTATACCATTAATATTTTAAACCAATCATTGGGGTAGGAAGAATAGTATTTCATTGCTACAAATAT